GTCGAACGATTCAAAAATGAATCGTTCGACCATACTATCCATTTTTATTATTGTAATCTAGAAAGATACAAACTGAATCGAGATCAATCTACAATATGTATATGGATCTTCATAAATGTTAATATCAATTAAACATATGGAATGTACATAGTATCTCAATTCTATTTCTTTGCTTCATCTATTTGTTTTCTTTATCTATTTGATTTTTGTTGATTCCAATCAATCTGAAATAATCGCGAGGCAACTCTTATTATTTTCTAATTTATAGAAAATTAGAAAGTAATCTTTTTTTTAGCATTTCAAAGAAGTAATGGATTGCGCGGTTTACAGATAATCCAAGGCGTTCTATGGTAACTTCTTCGGATTTCGAAATTCGAAAAGGGTTATCCTATCGATTTTGAATCCTTCAGCCATGATAGCAAACGCGTCAATAAAGCACAGCAGAAATAAAAGCCAATACAATTTAGGAATGAAGATTTTTATTAATTCAATTTTTTAATTCGAAATTGAATTAAATTAATGAATTCAATATATTAAATAATTAATAAAGATTATTTATGCTTTGCAAAACGATCTATAAAAAATCTATAAAAAAGTGATACAATTTGATTCCCCAACTCAATTCGTAGTATCTCTAGAGTCCACTCCTTCCCCATATTACGAGTGAAAGGGAAAATGTAAAGACTACCATTAACGCAGCCCAAGCGAGACTTACTATATCCATGTGAATTATGTCCCCTATCTCTCTGAATATGAAGGAATTATTCCATTAGTGTTTATTAATAATAGTGGAATCACTGGTGCAGAGTCAAAAGGGGATTCTGACCCAACACCCTTGATGAAAGACTCCAATAAATATGAAAAATGAAACTGCAGTTACGCTTTTCTTTTGAAGTATCAAAGGGAATGCTACTAATATATATATGTAGGAATACTGATACCTATTCTTTATTTTTCTTGTCCTTCATTATCATTAAGTAAAAGAAAAAAGCCAATTATCCATCCAATCTAATTCAAGACCCGGCCAGTAGACACGACGTTAGTAATGCAAAAAAATTGGTAACTCTTTATTTGATATGATAGCCCTTCCACTACTATAATCTTTACTTGAATCCTAAATACAACGAGTTACGGCACTTTAATTTAAAGAAGGGAACCACCAGCTGTTTCCAATCAAGAAAGTCTCAAGACTACGCGTGTTTTGCTGGGAAAAATTCGGCGAGTTATAACAGCAAAGGAGAATAAAGAATAAGGGATTTCGAGTCTTGTCTTTTGTTAATCAGGCGACACCCAGATTTGAACTGGGGAAAAAGGATTTGCAGTCCCCCACCTTACCGCTCGGCCATGCCGCCAAAACGATACAAAATAGATGAAAATATTCCCCTTTATTTGTTATTTGTTTTTTGGGGGGGGGCCGGCTCCTTCCCTTCAATTAATTTTATAGTATCTCAAAACACCCAATATCTAAATACCTCTCTTTTCTATTAAAAAACCAAATGGGAATTTTTTTCAGTTACAAAAGCAAAAATTCAGAACAAATTGGAACCATTAACTATATGACTGTAAATTCATGACCCACTCTTGGATTTACATCTCAAATTGTCTTTCCCTAATGATAAATGATATAAGAAAATCAAAATTGATATATAACTAATCAGTCTTGATTTTTTTTTTGCAATAAAAAAATCAAGACTGATTTCAATTATAATGTCAATTATTAGTATATGTAAACCCCAAACATAAGTTGTGTTCCACAGTTAGCTTACGGGGTATATTATTTGTGTATGATGCCTGTTTATAGGGAATTGGCGGACACTTGTCGTACTGCAATTTAGATTGATTAGATTGAAGAGAAAATAGAAATTTTGATAGAGTACGACATGTGCTGTCCCGAGTAGAAGTATGCAATAAAGGAGAACGATGTATGGATAGATAGCTATAGCAGCGCGGGTTTAATAAATACAAGCCTTCTTATGCACTTCAATCGTATTCTAAAAATAAAAATTCTACGAAAAAAAGAAAAAGGAGTTCTCTGCAAATCTTTTTTGGAACAATGGAATTCACGAAAGAGTTAAGTACTAAAAAAATTCACTTTCTATTGTTATATTGTTTCTGATTATTATGTCTCTATCCCCGTGAATGGATCAAATCCCGAATCCATTTATTTTTCTGATATCCAATCGGATTGGAATATGTAATATCATAATAATGGTATAAAGTGAATTTTCTATTCTAGACAAAATAAAAAAACTCCATAATTCTAAGTGGAATTTATCAATTCCTTTCCGTTTGGATCTGTCTCTTAGAAATTCCAATTTAACTAAGTCTAAAATTAAGTCTAAAATCATCTTTTTTCCTCCGTTCATACGTATTTCATACATTCCATATATATGGAGTTGGGTAAAATTTCATGTGATTCAGTAAACAGAATCGAAATTCCATCATTGCTAGATCGATTCATATGATTCAATGCAGAATGAGAAAAGAATGGGATTTTTTG